TTTATAAATAGTAGAAAAGATTACTAAAAACAATAAGCCTTCCTCCAACTAAGTTGAGCATGATAGCAAGAGATAATAAAAGTTCCTGTTTTCCTTCAAAGACCAAAACTTTTATCCCCCTTTCTTTTATCCCTCTCAGTAAAACTGAAAAAAATAATCTTAAATAATAAAATAATCTTATAAGAGAGCCTAAAATAAGAACCAGTAATACTCAAAAAAATGAGCTACTTATCCCAACTAAGATTACTAGTCACTTAGAGATAAAGCCGAGCAAAGGGGGAAGCCCCCCTAAGGAGAGCAAAAAAAACATAGTTCTTACTTGGGCAAAACTAAGGCTTTTTAAGCTATTAATATTTTTTATGTTCCCCAAGTCTCTTCTTCAAAGCCTAATAAATATAAATAAAGAGACAATAACGTACACAAGAAGATAAAATTTTATGGAAGACTCCCTATGTAATAAAGCAAAAACTATTCACCCTAAATGTCCAATAGAAGAATAGGCTAATAAGGCACGAACTTGCGTTTGATTTATTCCTCCAATTCCTCCGATGAGGCTAGATCCTGCCCTAATCAAACACAAAACTAAACCTAAAACGTAAGAATCCCTAAGTTCCAATAAGCAGAGAAATAAAAACAAAGGAGCAAACTTCTGTCAGGTTGCTAGCAATAAGCAAGTAACTCAGGGCAGGCCTCTTATCACTCCTGGCAATCAATAATGGAATGGAAACAAGCCTAATTTTATGCAAAGTCCAGCCAAGATAATCACCAGACCTCTGCAATGCCCCAAATTTACGACATACAAATCTCAAGTAAGGGACATATCAAACGATATTAACCTTCCAAAGATTAGCATTCTGGACCCTAGTGCTTGGACGATAAAATATTTTACAGCTGACTCCCTTTCCGAAGTCGTTTTCTGATATACTAACATAGGAAGAAAACCAATCAAATTGATTTCTAAACCAGCTCAAATCCTTAATCAATGAAAAGAAGACACAGACAGAAGAGTACCTATGATTATTACAGCCATAAATATATAACTAAACGGAAGAATCGAAAACATAAGAAAAAGGATAAAATCGAATTACCCAAAACAAAGTTAGCAGCCCTGTTTTACTCCAAGTTTTTTCTAATAATAGAATTTCGCTACTGAGCTCAGTCTAATGATCCTTCATTTCATTCATGGAAAAGGCCAAGAATCAAAATTATTAGAAAGACAAAAAGACTCACTACCACAGAAAGAGTAAACCTGCTAGATATGCTCACTAAAATTGGAAAAAGGAGTACAATTTCCACATCAAAAATTAAAAAAATAATGGCGAGCAGAAAAAACCGCAAAGAGAAAGGAAGCCGTGCAGACTTAATAGGATCAAACCCACACTCAAAAGGGGAACTCTTTTCCCGGTCCGAGATAGCCCGCTTAGACAAGACTCACCCTAAGCCTATAACAACACAAGATAAAGCTAAGGCAATAAAACTCCTAATAAAACTTCTTAACATATCTAGTACCAGAAGCTTTTAGCCACATATTAATCAACATCAATGATTTCCGTTCATCCGGCGTGGTACTCTAACTTGAATTAACACTCTAGATTGAGTTAAGAATATCTAAATGAGTAAGATTATTACATTCTCCTAGTTAACAGGTAGGTGCCTCTTCTTTGGCTTTCATTTAAGGGGTAATATAAAGAAGGACTCACACCCTCAAGATATGGGCCGAAACCATATGCAAATTTCTCGCTTTTTATACAACTTAATGTGACCTAAAAGCGTAAACACTTATTTTCTGAATGCAAATCAGATCTTTTAGATTAAAGTATCAAGTCTAACTCTTAGGAGCAAAAACTGCTGTTTTCAGATTAAAAATCTGACACTTATTGACTCAGTCACCTAAGATAAATTATGAAATAAGACCAATATAATGGAGAAGCAAGATTAACACCCCCATCAATAAATAGAAAGATATAAAAACAATCAAACGACGTCAACAAAATGCCAGTATCATGCAGCAGCCTCAAAGCCGAAGTGATGCCCCGTAGAAAAATGTTGTAATCAAACTCGAGCAAGACACACCAATAAGAAAGTACTTCCAATCAATACATGTAATCCATGGAATCCAGTGGCTACAAAAAAACTAGAACCATATACCCCATCTGCAATTGTAAATGAAGCTTCGTAATATTCTCCTGCCTGTAAAAAAGTGAAATAGACACCTAATGCTACTGTTGCAAACAAACCTTGAAGGCCTCCAGAATTATCCCCCTCTATAAGACTGTGATGAGCCCATGTCACCGTAACCCCAGAAGCTAACAGCACCCCTGTATTTAAAAGAGGTACTTCAAAAGGATTTAAAGGAACAATTCCCCTCGGAGGTCAACATGAGCCAAGCTCTGGCCTTGGGGCTAGACTCCTGTGAAAATAAGCTCAAAAAAAAGCGAAGAAGAAACAAACCTCAGAAATAATAAATAAAATTATTCCCCAACGAAGGCCTTTGGACACCTGAATTGTATGATAGCCCTGAAATGTGGCCTCTCGGATGACATCCCGCCATCATTGAACTATAGTTATAGCAATTAATACTAGCCCTATAATTATTGTTACATAACCATATCCATGAAATCACCCCGCTAAGCCAGAGGTCAAAAACAATGCTCCTATCGACCCAGTTAAAGGTCAAGGACTAAACTCTACTAAATGAAATGGATTCCGTCCCATAAATTATTTTATATATGCTTACTTTGAGACAATAACTGTCACTCTAGCATCTTCAGTGCTATGCTCTAAAATTAAGCTATCTAAGCCTAAAATTGAAGTAGGACTAGTAGTGCAAATAATATAAGTACAATGAAAAAGTTAAAAGTTTTAATTTGCAGTGCTTGATTTGACGATGAAAGTGAGCTGCTAATAAAAGCAGCTCCTTGTCCGCCTATAACCTCTAATCAGCCTATATCTACCGACTTTATTATGTTTGTTCCTAGTATTATAGAAAATTTGGTAGCCGGCTGGGCTGAAATAGGAGCTAAAAATCATATTGTTGAAAAGAAGAACTTTATCTTATTTATATTTACTAAGCCATAGTCTCTGTCTCATATGATAAAGGCCGTAAAAATGCCCAGTATAATGACCGCTATGGTTAGTATTTTCAGGTGAAATGGAAGAATAAAGGGAAACGGGCTGAACGAAAGAAAAATGCTTTGGAAGAAAAAGCCTGCTGAAATGGCGGCTAATGTAAGAATTGTGGTAGCTCAATTCACATATGGGTCTGCTTCTTGTTTTTGGTGGTATGAGGAATTTTTTATTTCTCTTCATAGCGAGCAAAAAGAAAGGCGGAAAGAATAGGCAGCGGTCATACCAGTGGCGAGGAAAATTAGTAATACTATTAATAGCCTAGTTGGGCTATTGAGGGAAAATTCTAAAATTAGATCTTTAGAATAAAACCCCCTTAAAAATGGGGCACCACATAACGCAAGATTTGCTACATTTATGCACCCGACAGTCAGTGGGGCTTGAGAGTAAAGGAGACCTATATGCCGAATATCTTGGGTATTTGAACTATTATGGATAATCATTCCGGCACAGAGGAATAATAGCGCTTTAAAGAGTGCATGAGTGTAGAGATGAAACAAAGCAAGGTAGGGCATTCCTATTCCTAGACTTATTATCATAACGCCTAGCTGACTAAGAGTGGATAGAGCAATAACTTTTTTTAAGTCATTTTCATAGTTAGCTCCAATCCCTGCCATCAGTAGTGTTAGAACAGAAATAAATAGGAGAATGCCTTTAAATCCCTCAATTAAATCTAAGAAGGGGAAAAAACGAATGACTAAGAAAACTCCAGCGGTAACTAGAGTTGAAGAGTGCACAAGAGCTGAGACAGGAGTAGGGGCTGCCATAGCCGCAGGAAGTCATCTAGAAAAAGGAATTTGAGCTCTTTTAGTTATTGCGGCTAAGGTGATTGTAATTGCTACTCAGGCTCTGAGGTAAAAGTCTCACACTGAAATAATTATTCAATGGCCTTGTAAAACCAGTAATCCAATAGAAATTAAGATTATTACATCTCCAATTCGATTAGCTAGCACAGTAAGCATGCCGGCTCCAAGAGACTTCATGTTCTGATAATAAATAACGAGGACAAAAGACACAATACCTAAGCCGTCTCATCCAAGAAGAAGTGCAGGGAGTCTTGGGATAAAGACTAAGAGATTTATTGACAAAACAAAAAGTATAACTAGTCAGGTGAATCGCTTTAAAAATGGATCATGGGATATATAGCTTGAAGAAAATAGTATGACACAGCCTGAAATCAGGCAAACTACATTTCTAAACCTGAGTCTAATAGGGTCTAAAATGAAAATAAAGGTTATTATGCAGGACCTAATTTGCACAATTCTTCATTCCAGGATAATCATGCTCTCCTGAAAGATAAACATTATGGTAATAGGAAGTAAAATAGCCCTATATCTAAGCAAAAAGAGTGAGCTAATAGAAGAAGATTTTAATTTTATAAACATGGTCAAGTGAAAATAACTATTTCTTCTTCAAATCCACAAGCTGACGTTTTTTATAAACTAACTTGACTCCTTATTTGAATTTATGTTCATATGAAAATTAGTTCCCTTTTTAGGATTAAGAGATTTCCTGGAATCCAGTGAAGAAAGAGGAGGAGGAAGCCCGTAGACTTAAATTGATTGAAAGGTTTGATAAACTTTGGGCTTCCTCCGTGTTGCACAGAGGTAAAAAGGTACATTCTATATAAGGCCGCTAGAAACCTTATTAAGCCTAAAGGAACAAAATAATAGCTTGATCTAAATAAGACAGATGGAAAAATCAAAATTTCTCCTAATAGGTTAATACTTGGAGGAGCTGCCATATTTATAATACAAAAGAAAAACCATCATATAGTTAGGACGGGTAAAAGCATAAGCATTCCCTTTCTTAAGAAAAGTCTCCGGGTATGGGATTTTTCATATGTGTAATTCGCTAAAGCAAAGAGAGCAGAAGAGCAAAATCCGTGGGAAATTATTAAAACCAAGGCTCCTCCCCAGCCTCACGAAGAATTAGAAAAAGCCCCTGCAAGCATTAAAGATATGTGCCCAATCGAGGAATATGCAATTAAGGATTTTAAGTCAATTTGACGGAAGCAAATGACTCTTGTTAGCACACCTCCTCAGATTGCAAGCGAGAAAATAATCGAGAGGTTTTCTAGACAAAAAAAATTTAGATACTGGTAAAACCGCAAAACACCATATCCTCCTAGTTTTAATAAAATTGCGGCAAGGACTATAGATCCTGCGACTGGAGCTTCTACGTGTGCTTTGGGAAGTCACAGGTGGACTGTAAATATGGGGAGCTTTACTAAAAAGGCACTAAAAACTAACAGAACCAAAAAATTTCAGCTTCACGGATTTCTTGAGGAAATGATTGAGATTCGTAATATACTATTTAAGAGTATTTTTCTCGAAAGAAGCTCTTGAGAGGCTCATAAAATAGTTAAGAGTAAAGGAAGGGATGCTGCTACCGTGTAAATTATTATATATATGCCTGCTTGTAGCCGTTCGGGCTGGTACCCTCACCCTAAAATCAATAGTAAAGTAGGAATTAAGGAGGCTTCAAACATGAAATAAAATAATAAACTTCTTGATATTATAAAAGTAACAACTAAAATAAAATTTAACAAAAGCAGGAAAAGAGAAAAGAGGTTGTAGTTGTTATTGCTGATCTTTACTCTATGTTGGCTGGCTAGTATCATCATAAGAGAAATCCAGAAAGTAAGGGAAATTAAAATTGTAGATAGAGAATCATGTGCTATTATTAAATTTAGTCTCTCATAGGAGAAGAAAGGGGTGAATAGGTGGAGCAAAGAAATCAGGCTGCCTAAGGCAAGAGATCATATTTTAGTATATCATGATGTGCGAGTTAGTAATAATAGGAAAGAAAGGCTTATAATAATTAGCCCTAGCAGTTGTAAGTAGAAAAACTAGAAACGTAGTCATTTCCTTCTCTTCGAATAATAGCTACTAAAATAGCCAAGCCTAAGCTGGCTTCACAAGCCCCTATAGTAATCAAAATAAGAGAGGTTTGTCCTCTGAGTATTACATTATTTGATGCAGAAAATATTATGATGAATAAGCTTATAGTAATGGCCTCTAGGCTTAAAAGAATTCTTAAAAGATGCTTATATTGCAAGGAAAGAGTAAGAAAGCTTATTAAAATTCCAAATGTCCTTAATAATCCTAAATAAAATGTTCTCATGTCATATAAGCAATAATAGCTTAAGTAAGAGCACTGGTCTTGTAAGCCAGAGGTAAGTTTAAAATACTTTTATTGCTTAAGTTACCAAGTGAATTGAACACTTAAAGTTTGTTTTCAAGACAAACTGTCCCCAGGAAGCAACTATTAAGTCTTAATAGTCTAAAATATTATCTCATAATTTCTGAGTTAAGGGGTTAATAATAAAATATATAAAATATAAGGCAGTAAAAACCTGCCCAATTTGCTCATAAGGGGTTTCCACTGGACAGCTCCCGATTCAGGTTAACACAAAAAAAATCCCAATATATGATCAAAATAAAATCTGATTTAGAGGATAAAATGCAGTAGACCGGAATTTTCTTTGATGGGTAAAAGGAAGAACGAATAAGATAGCCACAGACCCTGCTAGGCCTAATACCCCTCCTAACTTGTTAGGAATTGATCGTAAAATCGCATATGCAAAAAGAAAGTACCATTCCGGCTGAATATGTACTGGAGTTACTAAGGGGTTTGCAGGAATAAAGTTTTCAGGGTCTGTAAGAAGTTGGGGGGAGAAGAGAGCTAACATTGTGAGTAAAAATATAACTACTAAAAATCCTACTAAGTCTTTAAAAGTATAATAAGAATGAAAAGGTACCTTCTCCCCATCTCTATTTAAGCCTAACGGGTTGTTGGACCCCGTTTCGTGTAGGAATAGTATGTGTAAAATCCCTAGGCCTGCGATAGCAAAAGGCAGTAAAAAGTGGAGGGCGAAAAACCGCGTAAGAGTAGCATTGTCTACCGCAAAGCCTCCTCATACCCATTCTACTAACATTTTTCCAACATAAGGGATAGCTGAAAGTAAATTTGTAATTACAGTAGCACCTCAAAAAGATATCTGCCCTCAAGGGAGAACATAACCTAGAAAGGCTGTTGCCATAATTAAGAATAAAAGAATAACACCTACATTTCAGGTGTGGAGATACAGGTATGAACCATAATAGATTCCACGGGCAATATGAAAGTAAAGACAGATAAAAAATCAAGACGCTCCGTTGGCGTGTAAAGCTCGCAAAAGCCAGCCATAGGTGACATCGCGACTAATATGGACTACAGAGCTAAAGGCTAAATCTACATGAGCTGTGTAGTGTATAGCAAGAAACAGCCCAGTAACGATTTGCATTACTAAACATAATCCCAATAATGAACCAAAGTTCCATCATACTGAAAGATTAGACGGAGCGGGGAGATCTACAAAAGCTCCATTAACAACTTTTAGAACTGGGTGAATTTTTCGAATAGGACTTCGCATAAGTAACTTTATTCTTTGAAGGGGCGTAGAGAAGCATGGGTATAGTAACAAATTTTTACTACCACAATTAAATTAATTAATAAGATGGTAGCTAAACCAATGAGAATAGAGATTATTTGTGGTGAGACCATTTCAGCCCCATAAGTTTTTAAAAAGCCGAATTTGCTGATCTCACTAATATAACCTAAAAAGGAGAGGTCTGTAACACTGAAGGCATAGAGAAAAAATAAGAAAATAACAAATGAGAAAGTGAAAAAAATTAATGGGGTGCCCCTACCAAATAAAACATTTGGGGATAAGGCGGCCACATAAGCAAACATAACTAGAAGCCCTCCAACATAAATTAAAAATAGAATATAACCATATCAAGATGACAGGGTGACTGCTCTAATGACACACATAAAAAGGGTAGCAAGCATAACTACTAACCCTAGTCTTAAAGGCTGAGACATAAAAGGGAGAAGAAGAAACCTGGAAAAAGCTATTCTAAAAATAATTAAGGAAGTCATTTCGAAATGTAGGATTAATACCTAATCTTTAGCTTCCAATGCTAATATTTTAATTAAACTACAATTTCGAAGTAAACTAATAATAAATGCAGGAAGCTAGCATGGCAATTATAAGTAAGCAAGATAAAGCGGCCGGGAGAAATCCTTTTCAGGTTAGTCCTATCAAAAGATCGTAACGAAAGCGTGGATAACTCCCTCGAACTCAAATAAAGACAAACGCGAAGAAGAGCACTTTCAACATAAACACAATGTCTCTATCCATAGTAATAAGAGAGCTCCCCCCGAAAAACAGAAGTGAAGTAAAAAGGCTTATAACTAAAATATTAGCATATTCAGCTAGAAAAATAAGAGCGAAACCAGCAGAACCGTATTCAATATTAAATCCAGAGACCAGCTCAGACTCTCCTTCGGCAAAATCAAATGGCGCTCGATTAGTTTCAGCAACGCAGGTAACAAACCAAACCAAAGAAACAGGGATTATAAGAAACCTTAGTCAAACTAATCCTTGAGACTCTTTCACTTCAATAAGACTAAAGGTCCCAACTAAAAACAGAGGGAATAGTAAAATTAAAGCTATTCTAATTTCATATGAAATTGTCTGTGCAATTGCTCGCAGCCTCCCTAATAAGGCATATTTAGAGTTCCTCGCCCAGCCGGCTAATAAAGTACCATAAACATTCATGCCTGAGACACAGAGAAAAAATAGAATCCCTCATTTAAAATAACCTAAAGAATAGAGACTTGGATAAAGTTGCCAAAGTAATAAGGCTAAAATAAAACTAAAAATTGGAGCTACGAAATAAGGAGAATAATTGGCCATGGTTGGTTTTGCAATCTCCTTAGTTAAAAGCTTAGCTGCATCTGCAATAGGCTGAGGAAGGCCCATGATACCAACTTTGTTAGGCCCCTTTCGTAACTGAATATACCTTAATCCTTTACGTTCTAGAAGAGTAAAAAAAGCGACAGCTAATAAAACGCACACATATGTACAGAGACATGAAATGATGGAAATATACATTATAAAGAAAAGAGTATTAATCTTTATATTTAGGGCTTAAACCTAATGCACTTTTTCTGCCATCTTTATCCCTAGTTATCAAATAAAGGAGTTCCGCCTATGTCTATTGATCCTAAGTCAATTGCATTAATCTTTGCTAATTTGATTATATTAAGGATTTAACAAATCTTTATATTTAATCAGTTATCAACAAGGGTGTTGTAGTAACTTGGTCCTTTCGTACTAAAGCTATTTTAATAATTGAAGATAGAAACTGACCTGGCTCACGCCGGTCTGAACTCAGATCACGTAGAATTTTAATGGTCGAACAGACCAACCATTGAAGACGGCTGCATCTTCTGGGTATTCTGGTCCAACATCGAGGTCACAAACCCCTCTTTCGATGGGAACTCTCAAGAAGGATTATGCTGTTATCCCTACGGTAACTAATTCCTTTAATCAAATTTATTGGATCAGTACTTGTCTGTCATTTTATGGATAAAGGAAGCTTTATTTGTTCCTCAGTCGCCCCAACTAAAATTTTTAACAGCTTAATTTTTTTATAAATATATTATTAACCTGTTAAATTATTTAAAGCTCGATAGGGTCTTCTTGTCTTTCAATTTAAGATAGGCTTCTTCACCTATTTATAAAATTATATTTAGTTGTAAAGAGACAGCTTAATTCTCGTCAAACCATTCATACTAGCCTTCAATTATAAGGCAAATGATTATGCTACCTTTGCACGGTCAGAGTACCGCGGCTGTTAAAACAGTTCACCGAGCAGGTCCGACTCCTAATAGAAACAGACTAGGAGCCATGTTTTTGATAAACAGGCGGAATAAGCTTTGCCGAGTTCCTTTTAACAATTTACAAATTAAATACTTTTTTGAGTTTATTTTTTTAGTATAATAAAAAAGATCATAATTAATACTCATTTTAGCATACGCTTAGCTTTAATTTAGATTTTAAAGATTCTTCCTCTTCGTAAAAGTAAATTTATTTTATATAATTTAAAAGTAATGAAATTATAACAAAATCATATATTATAGCCATTTTCAAGCCTAAATTTAACTAAAACATATAAAAATACATGAGTGATTTATATTCCTGAGCTTATCCTCAGAAACTTAACTGGACTCTTAATACCATAGAAATATAAAGATATAATATTAATGAAACCGCAGTACTTATATACTTTTGGAGAAAAACTAGCTATCACCTAATACGGATAAAATATCATTTCTATTTTTATCTCTAAAAAAATTTTTGCCACAATTATTTCACAAGCGTCTAATAATGCTGGATAAAAATAGCCCATTAGGTTTCGAGAAGTTTTATATAAAAATAGATCTAGCTAAACCATGATGCAAAAGGTACAAAATTTTATTCTTTTTATATTTCAATTTATTTTTTCCTTCTCAGTACTTTTTTCCTGAAAAATAATTTTCTCTCTCCTTTACTAATTATCTAAATGTTTTTAGTTTATGGGTACTCTATTCTGTTATTTTTATTTAAAAACAACTTATCATTTAAGTATATTTTCAGTGTAAATGAAATGTATTACAATTATACTATGTCTTTAGTTTAGGGGCAACTTCCATTACCTCTGCTATGTTACGACTTATCTCGTTTTTCAACGAGAGCGACGGGCGATGTGTGCACGTTTCAGAGCTTAATTCAATATATTTATATATTCTATTTTACTTTTAAGTCCTCCTTCATAGCTCAATTTCAAATTGCTACTCCGTATTTATATTTTTAATAATTGTAACCCATCCTCTCCTTTATATTGACTGCACCTTGATCTGACGTGAGAACTTATTTTATTGGTTCATTTGCTAACTTCTTTATTCTGAAAAGTTACCTGCCGACGACGGTATACAAATTGAAAGCAAATAAAGGTTAGGTATTTCGTGGATTGTCGATTATGAGACAGGTTCCCCTAAAGAGTCTAAAACACCGCCAAGCTCTTTGAGTTTTAAATGTCTATATCTTCGTAGTACTCTGGTAAACTTTCATTTTTTTACCCCCTCGAATAATGGGGTATCTAATCCCAGTTTCCCTCAAGGCTATCATAGCTTCAGCTTGCCAGCCATGACAAGATTTCTAGGTTATTTACGAATTTTACTTCTAAATAACAATTAAATAAACTCTTAGATTGCTGCCTAACTATCTTTTAACCGATAAATGTATAACTTAACCTTCTTGGTTTAACCGCGGATGCTGGCACCAAGTTAACCAGGTTTTATGAACTAAATTAATCCAGACTTACGTCTTTTTTTTAACCTTCAGCACTGGTGTTAGCGGGGCGTATCAAAGTATCATTTAAATCTATAATACTAAAGGGAAAAAACAGCTTTTATTTTTTTAACTAATAAGTTATTTTTCCCTTTCCTCGCCTATCTCTATAAAAACCATGTGTATTTTTTAGTTCTTTATTATACTATAAGTCAGAGCCAAGCTTATATTCGTATATGACCAAATGAGCACTTGAGGACTTTTGTAAACTGAAAAATATAGTTCTCATACTGTAGATAATCTAAGAGTTTCTATGGTGTAACTTGCACGTTAGATTTTCATTCTAAAGGAATAAGTTGACTTATTAGAAATATCTTCTGAGTATGGGCTAGTACATCTGCCTTCCAAGCAGAAAGATTAAATAAAATTTAAAGAAGATATAGACTCAAATGTTACAGAGCGGTGTTAGGGCACAAAGAATTTTGATTTCTTAGGAGAGGGTCATAGCCTCCTGGTAAGGTTTTAAGTTAGTAAAACTATAAGCCTTCAAAGCTTAAAACAAAAAGACATTTTTAAACCTTGCGCACTATAGTTTATATAAAACATTGACCTGCAAAATCAAGAAAGGAGACAATCCTGGTGTGTTTGTTTGATGGCTGAGTATAGAAGCGGTAGACTGTAGATCTACTAACGGAGTTAATTCTCCTCAACAAAATGTAAAATAAGCTAAATAGAAGCTGTTGGGTTCATACCCCAAAAATGAATAATTAATTCTTTTACAACCCATTGTAACTCTATAATAAAGTTTATTTTATCTATAAACTAGTGGGGATGTTCATCAGAATAAAGAGTGATTAGTAAACAAAAAATATAGGCTTGGATGAGGCTAATCCCAAATTCAAAAATAGTATAAAAGATTTGGATTAACAGAAGTAGAGCCATAGAAAAAATAGAGGAAAGGAAGAAACTAGCTGTGAGGTAGTTCCCGATTAAAGTGAGGACAATATGCCCTGCTCTTATATTAGCTGTTAGCCGTACAGACAAAGTAATAGGACGAACTATGATTCTTACTGTCTCAATAATAACTAAAAAAGGATTTAACGGGGCTGGAGCTCCTATAGGAAGTAGTCCTGCAATAACAGAGCTAGGATTAAAAAACACGGCGGAGATAATTAAACATAGTCATAAAGGTATACCTAAAGATAAAGAGACAGCTAAATGGCTAGTTACCCTAAAAACATAAGGAATCAGGCCGCTCAGGTTTATAATAATTAAAAAGAGAAACAACCCAGTAATAAGGTTTACAAACCCTCCTATATTTATTCCAAATGACCGGAAAACCTGAGAGGATCCAGTTTCTTTAAACGTTCATATAACTCTTAATCACCGGGGAGATATAACTCAATATGAAGATCTAAATAAAACAACTGTAACAAGAGAGAATAGTCATATTAAAATATATAAAGACATAAAAACCTGATTATTATCGTCGAAAGAAGAAAAGATATCTACAAGCATTCTTATTTATCAATTTCATTTATTTTCTCGAGAAATTTTTAGAGATGAGGTTTTCCCTTGGAAAAAAATTTTTCTGCTTCATCAAAGCAAAATAGAGATAGATAGTACCGCAGACCAAAATAAAATAAATAATAAGATTCAATTCAAGGGCGACAGCTGTGGCATGTAAAAAGTACTAAATTTAATTAGTAACATAAGACTGACAATCTTATATTATACTTTAACTAACTTTTTATTCAGACACACTTACAACCCATTCCATAAAATTTTTTAGCGGAATGGCTTCTACAACAATAGGCATAAAGGAATGGTTAGCCCCACAAATTTCAGAACACTGGCCATAAAATACCCCGGGATATTTGATAAAAAAACCTAATTGATTAAGCCGCCCAGGAACAGCATCCACTTTAACCCCTAAAGAAGGAACCGTTCAAGAATGAATTACATCTGCGGAGGTAACTAAAACTCGAATATCAGTTTGAGTGGGCAAGACTATCCGGTGGTCAACCTCTAAAAGACGGAAATCTCCAGGCTCTAGTTCATTGCTTGGAATTATATACGAATCGAATTCAATACTGGGAAAATCTGAGTACTCATAGCTTCAGTATCATTGGTGCCCAATGGTTTTTACACTTAGTCTACAATTTCCCACCTCATCTAGCAAATATAATAAACGGAGAGAAGGCAGAGCTAAAAATACTAAAATGACAGCGGGAATAATAGTTCAAATCGTCTCAATTTCTTGCCCTTCTACTAAGGAGCGACAAGTATAGTTGTTCAATATTAAAGACAAAGCGGCATAACCTACTAAACTGATAATTATAACTAAAATCATTATAGCATGATCATGAAAGAAAATTAATTCTTCCATTAAAGGAGCAGCGGCATCTTGAAATCCTAATTGTCCTCATAGGCTCATATCTAACTAAAGCTAAGGTTTAACACTTATGCAACCAATGCACCAGTTTCAGGGGCGTTATGAAAGTCAGCTGGTAAAATATTATCCCATTCCAGAGCAGTACTTAGGTGAGTTCTTCATACAACCCTTCGTTGGGAAACTAGGGCTTCTCACACAATAACTATAAAGTAGAGTACAGCTACAAAGGAGATTATTGATCCAATTGAAGAGATAACATTTCATTTTGTATAGCAGTCAGGATAATCAGAATATCGACGAGGTATACCACTTAAGCCCAGAAAGTGTTGAGGAAAAAAAGTTACATTTACCCCAATAAATATGATATAGAAGTGAGCTTTTGTTCATCGAGAGTGTAAAGTTACCCCACTTAATAAAGGAAATCAGTAATTAAATGCCCCAAAAAGAGCAAACACAGCCCCTATAGAAAGAACGTAATGGAAGTGTGCCACAACATAATAAGTGTCATGTAATATAATATCTAAAGAAGAATTAGACAAAACAATTCCTGTTAAGCCACCAACAGTAAATAAAAAAATAAACCCCAAAGCTCACAACATTGGAGTTTCGTACTTAATTTTGGCACCGTGAATTGTAGCCAACCATCTGAATACTTTAATTCCTGTAGGAACTGCAATAATCATTGTAGCAGCAGTAAAATAAGCCCGTGTATCTACGTCTATTCCTACTGTAAATATATGATGAGCCCATACAATGAACCCTAGAACCCCAATGGCTAGCATAGCATAAATCATTCCTAGAGTGCCAAAGGTTTCTTTTTTAGCTGAGTAATGCCTTACGATGTGGGAAATCATACCAAATCCAGGAAGAATTAGAATATAAACCTCAGGATGCCCAAAGAATCAAAATAAGTGCTGATATAAAATAGGATCTCCTCCCCCTGCCGGATCAAAGAAGGCAGTGTTAAAATTACGATCAGTTAACAACATTGTAATTGCTCCAGCCAGTACTGGAAGAGAAAGAAGAAGTAAAATTGCCGTAATTTTCACAGATCAAACAAATAGAGGTAAACGTTCAAATTGCATACCACGTCATCGTATGTTAATGATTGTAGTGATAAAGTTAACTGCACCTAAAATAGAAGAAACACCCGCTAAGTGGAGAGAAAAAATTGCTAGATCTACAGAACCCCCAGCATGCGCCAGATTTCCGGCTAGAGGAGGATAAACAGTTCAACCAGTACCTACTCCCCTTTCTACAGCCGCAGAAGAAAGCAATAAAAGTAAGGCAGGTGGAAGCAATCAGAAACTTATATTATTCAGGCGAGGAAAAGCTATATCTGGTGCCCCTAACATTAAAGGCACTAATCAGTTTCCAAACCCTCCAATCATTATAGGTATAACCAGAAAAAAAATTATAACAAAAGCATGTGCTGTAACAATTACATTATATAACTGATCATCTCCTAATAAGGCACCTGGCTGTCCAAGCTCAGCTCGAATAAGAAGCCTGAGAGCAGTACCAACCAACCCTGATCATATTCCAAATAAAATGTATAGTGTTCCAATATCTTTATGGTTTGTAGAAAATAATCAACGCAT